TTTATGTCTGTGGTGTGAACCCTTTTTTAAGCCGTACAGCAACCACTTTACTAAGACGGGACAATTGTGAATTAATTGTAGCTCCTTTCCCGATTGGACCGGACGGGACACGGGCTTGGATTGAAAAGATTTGTTCTGTTTTGGAGATTGAACCCCAGGGTCTAGAGCAAAGAGAAGAACAGATTTGGCAAAGTTGCAAGGATTATCTTGATTTGGTACAGGGAAAATCCGTCTTCTTCATGGGAGATAACTTGCTAGAAGTCTCTTTAGCAAGATTATTAATCAGATGTGGAATGATCGTTTATGAAATAGGCATTCCATATATGGATAAAAGATATCAAGCTGCTGAATTAGCACTTTTACGTGATTCCTGTAGAAAGAAGTGTATACCAATACCACGAATTGTGGAAAAACCAGACAATTCCAATCAAATACGGCGTATGCGGGAGTTACAACCTGACCTGGCCATCACGGGAATGGCTCACGCGAACCCATTAGAGGCAAGAGGAATTAGTACAAAATGGTCCATTGAATTTACTTTTGCTCAGATTCATGGATTTTCCAATGCAAGAGACGTGCTTGAATTAATTACCCGTCCTCTAAGACGGAATGAAAATTTAGAAAACTTAGATCGGGCTACTCTGGTGAGAATTAACAAACAAGAAGATCCATCGGAACGTCAACACTAACATATTTCATAATCCTTGGAGACATACAGGAAATGATTCTATTCCACTTTTCCCTTTGATTCAAGTTTGTTTTTATGATCAATACTTTTGACATTCATTTCTCTTCCATTCCTGAGAAAAAGAGAGGATCCATCGAATCTCAAGTATGGTTTTTCACCAATCGAGTTCAAAAACTCAGTAGACACCTCGGGACACATAAAAAAGACTATTCCTCCCAAAGGAGTCTGCGGAAACTTTTGATCAAACGGAAGCGACTTCTTCTTTACTTATACAATAAAAAGAAACTTGGTTCCAAACCAAACTAATTTGTTTATCATAAGTTTTCAACTTAATTTATAAGGAATTTTTTTCAAATTCAAAATCTATTAAAAAAACAAAAACAAAAATTCAAAATCTATTAAAAAAACAAAAACAAAAATTCAAAATCTATTAAAAAAACAAAAACAAAAATTCAAAATCTATTAAAAAAACAAAAACAAAAATTCAAAATCTATTAAAAAAACAAAAACAAAAAAATGGCTGTTCCAAAAAACGTGACGATTGGAATATTGTACGGATTTTTATCAACTTTATCTCTTGGTCCAAACTTTTTATTCTCTTTAAGAACTTTTCTTTTTATCGGAATCCCAGAAGGCAAAGTCTTTGTTAGTGGATCTTTTGCAGGACAATTTTTAATATATCTATCTATCTATTATGCTCCATTTTACCAAACATTAATAAAACCTCATTTAATGTCTTTAGTAGTTTTGCCTTACTTAGTTTCCCGTTTTTTTTTTGTATATAAAAAAAACCGGGAAATACAAACTGTTTTTTGCTCATTGCAAAAAAACTGTACTTTTTTTATAGATGGATGTCTTATTCAATTGCTTAACCCTGTTATTTTTGGCAATTCGACATTAACAAGACTTATTAATGTTTTTCTTTTTAGATATAGTTCTAATTTTGTTTTTGTTCTTTGTGTTTTTTGTGGCTATGTTGGGAGTAATTTACTTTTGCTTCATTTTATAAAATTGCTATTTATCCGTTTGAACAAAAGTACATATACAAACTACCAAATAAAAAGATTTTGTGGTCTAATTTTTTTTTGTTATCTCTATTGTTTCCTAGGATCAGTACGAATACCATGCTCTATCTATCCGTGGCGAACAAATTTCTCTTGGGTAAAAAATGATAACGAACAAACAGATCAAAGTTTAGTATGGGACCTTGAAAAAGGTACATCTTTAGAAAAAAAGAAAGAAGATAGTTTAGTCCAAAAAAATACTTTTTCAAAATGGAAAAAATTATGGCCTTTGGAGTGGCCTGTTTTATTTTTTAATTATCAGAGATGGATACGAAATACATACATAAAACCTGGCGTAAGTTTCTTACCTTTTCTAAAAGACCGAGTATCCCAATACTTTTTTGGTCACTGCTATAGTGACGGTAAAGAAAAGCTTTGTTTTACATTATTACCAACGAAATTTATCTTAGCTAAAAATTTAGAAGATTTTAAAAAAACTTATTCTCATAATGATAAAATATGGACAAATAATTTGAAAAATAGAAAAAATGTTTTATGGAAAGAATTTAGGAATAGAGTAAATAGAATAAATAAAGCCGAAACTCTAGCGAGAGAAGAAAACCAAAAAAGATATACAGTTACAGTTAAGCCAATTCGAGTCTATGATTGGGCTTTAACTTTTCAACCAACTATGATCAAATTCGTTCTCCAACGTGTATACCAACTGATAAAAGAAAAAACTATACTTTGGCCTAAAAAAAGAAAAATGTGGATCCAGGAACGCGCGGGAAGTACAAAGAAAGAAGCATTGGAAAAAAAAATACAATTAACACTCTCTCGAGGAGAAACTTTTCAAGAATTTGAAGATCCTTTACTTTGTAAATCATCTCGTTTGTTAATGAAATATTATAAACTAGTAGAAAAATTATCGATGACAAGATGGAAAGCATTTGGGAAAGTATATAACGAGGAAAGAAAAAAACGAAAAGAAGAAAGAGCAATAGAAATTTTATGGAATAAATTAGAAAAAAGATTGAAGAAAAAAGAACTACAGGAAAAAGAGTATAAAAATGTTTACGAAATACAAAAAGGAAGGGATTCAATTACTTTCGAAATGTTTCCTGAAGAAGAAGAAATCACACCTGAAGAAAGACTTCTTCTTGCTATGGGACGAATAAAAGAAAAATTAGATTTTTATGATACAGTAAAAACTCGTTTTATTCTTCGGTTTGAAAAAACTGAACAAGACTTAATTGAACAAATTATTGTTGAAGAACAACAAAAAAAAGAACAGATGATAAAAAGTAGAACATTTTTTGATCTGTTAGATTTTTCTGATTATCAAAAGAGAAAAAATTTGCAAAACTCATATGTATATTACATAAAAAAGTCAAAAAATATAGTTTTTCATAGCTATTTTTATGGTATTAAAAATATTTGTAGTTCTTCGCTTCAAAAAGAGAACGAATATATTAAGCTTATTTTTATGGACTCAAAAAAAGAAAACGAGAAAATGCCTTGGAACTACTTTTCTTTCGATCATGTTCGTTCAATATTTCCTAATATTGAATCTTTTTCGCAATGGAAATATTTCAATTGTAAAGATCCTTTTTTTGAAAACAAAAAGAAAGAAAAAAATATAGTAATAAAAACTATATCACAAATAAATCGTAATAAGGTTTACACATATTTTATGTTCAAGCTTCTTTATAAACAAATTAATGATAAAAACTTTCCCTATAAAAACATTATCAATTTGTTTTTAGTTTTGAAAGATAAAAATAGGCATTTAGTTTTTATCTATTTTGAAAAATTAGAATCGAAAATAATTGAGGAAGAAAAACTCAAAGAAACAAATAAAAGTAAAGACATAGAACTTAATTCTATACAAAACAAAGAGATGAACTTGTCTACCCCTTCTTTTCAAAAAATTGAAGAAAGTGAAGTTCGAAAAGAACTACCTCAATGGGAATCTGATTTGATTCAAGATTTTTTATACGAAGAACAAACAAATAAATCAGATTTTCGCGCAGCTCCTTTAAAAAACGTAGGATATTATGAAGACGAATATGGCGATGATACAGAATTGTTTGTCAGAGCTAAACATGCTTCGTGTAATAATCGTTTATACATGTTTAAAGGAAGCATAAGATCTCGAAAAGGAAGATCTATTAAACCTTTTCGTCTGAATTTTAGATCTTTAAAAAAACAAATACATTCTCCTGTGGTTTGTAGAATGAAAAACAAGTCCTATATAAATAGAAAGATAGACTTTCAGATAATTTTGGTTTCGATTCTAAATTTCCGTATTAGAAGTTTATGTAAAATGGTTGTTCAAGTCTTTTTAAAAATAAATAATAAGTTTATTCAAAGATTGAATCCATCAGCTATGGATAAACAATCAAAAATAGTGAAAAACCTAAGAATATCCGTGTATAAAAAAAAATACTATGCAAATTTAGCTAAATTGGATCATCATGTGTTTCATAGAATTAGGGGACCTTTATTAATAGCTCAAGCTTTCTTGAGAAGAAAACTAGTATTACCTTTATTGATTGGTATTAAAAATATCGGTCGCATTTTATTATTACAAGTTCCAGAATTTCAAGAAGACTGGGAAGAACTTTCTCAGGAAATTTATATAAATTGTACCTTTGACGGTATAGAATTTTCTGAAGAAAGCCGTCCAGGCAAATGGTGGGAAGATGGTTTTCAAATCAAAATTTTGAATCCTTTTCGTTTAAAACCTTGGCATAAACCGTTGGATACCAGTCATAGAGTTAAACCTACCTATATGTCGATAGGAGGATATGAAGTTTATACCCCTTATGGTAATAAGGTACGAACACTCGGTTTTTGGCAACCGCTTTTAGTAGAAATAAAGAAGAAACTTTCGGAACTTTCAGTAGATTTTAGTTTAACCTTTCCGTTTTTTAAAGAAGAAAACTTCTTCTCGAATATAAAAAGAGTTCAAGATCAAATTAAAAGTGTTTACTCGAAAGAAACAAATATCCATTCTCAAAAAAGATTAAATCAAATTTGGTCTAAGAACAAGAACGAATGTTTTTCAGAAAAAAATATCCAAAAATCAAGTCATCTAGATCATGATACTTGGATAATTCAAATAAAAAATAGTCTCAATTGTTTAAAAGAAGACATTCAAAAAAAATATCATGAATCATATGCTATACAAAACGAAATAGATAATTTAAGAAGAAAAATAATTAATAAGAATAAGCAATTAGAGCAATCATCTTTGACAGGAAACTCAAAAAAAAACAACATTTCAAAAAATGGGCCACTAATCAAAAATTGGTTCTTTTTTTTGCAAAAATTTGATCAAATTTTTGATATTTATAGAGATGTTTTTTTTTATTTTTTGAAAAATCTTATTTATTTATCTAGGATTTATTTCACAAGACCTCTGATAATAATTTTTAAACGAATATTTTTTTTCAATAGAAAGCAAGTAGTAAACCTTTTTTGTCTTACTCATGATAAGAGACTTTCTCAAGCATATGTTTTCCACGATATATGGCGTTGTGTAACAAAAGATAAATCTATTTTAACACAGTTTTTTGAAACAAAAACTTCGTCGTATCCATTCATTAAAAAAAACATAAAAAAATTTTTATTAGATCCAAAACGCGGATATAAAGAACCTCAACAATATAAGAAAAAGAATTGGAAACATTGGATAAATTGTTATGATCGTTACGATTTAAATTCAGAATTCTTATGGTCTTATATAGAACCTAATTTATGGAGAAGTAAGGTTAGTCAACAATGGAAAATAAAAAAGAAAAATTTCAAAGAAGACCAAATAGAAAAAAATGCTTTGATGCTTACATCTTACAAAAAAAAAATTCTGTTTAAGCTAAATAAACGTTATAGATTGAATCTTTTAGCATATGATTATCTTGATTTCAATAAAAAAGAGATTTCTAGGTTTTTTTTAGAAAAAAAAAGAATTGGGTTGTATTCACCAAAAGGATCTTTTTCTGATTCTATCTTAAATTATAAGATGGGTTTTCAAGACACTGAAGAATTTTTAAATGAATTATCAAACAAAATCAATAATGAATTATTCACACATTTCGAAGGAATTCTGAAATTTCATTTTATTTCCGAAACAAAAACAGAACAAGAAAAACGAGAGTTTGAGATATTTTTTATAAGATATTGGATTTTTTGTAGACGAAAAAGATGCCGTTTCTGGGAAGTATGCAATAATATGCCGTCAATACAGCTACTGAGTAAAAAAAAAAAATTGTTATCAACACAGGAACGAGTGTATTTTGAATTCATAAAACTACAGAAACGTGCCTTTTTCATTCAAAAATGGAGACAAGAACAAGCAAAAAAAAAAAAATTAATACAAAAAAAAAGACTTCTAAAGAAAGCAGAAAAGGATGGTATAGATGTAAAAAAGAAAAAAGAAAGTATACACAAAGAACTAGAAATTTTGGCAGCACAACAAAAACGATTAACAAAACAAGAAAAAAAAAGAAAATTGTTAAAAAAAAGGTTTGGTTATAAATGTGCCGAAATATCTACAATAAGACAAAATTGGATCGAAAGTAAAGCAGAGCAAGAAGTATTAGACAAAATAATAGATAAAAAAATCGAAAAACGAAAGTATCTTGCATCTTATTTTTGTTCCAAAAATAAAAAACAAGCGAAAGAACCTAAAAAAAACGAGAAAAAAAAAGAAATTAAAGAGGAAACAACATTAAATATAAGTAATACGTTAGAAAAACAAGCAATACTTGAGGAAATTTTAATAGAAAAAAAGAAAAAAATTACAAATAACGAGTATAGACACCGAGAACAACATTTACAGAAGTTATTAGATTTAATTGATGATCAAAAAGATGATGATTTCATAAATGAAGAGCGTGATGATGACATGTACAGATTATTTGCTAAAACTTTACACAAAGAAATTTTGTATTGGAAAAGTATGAAAATATCTTATACCAATTTGATTAAACAATTTTCCATTTTACGAAAAATGGCAAATGATCCCAAAAGAATAAAAGTTTTTGTTAATATATATTTTCAAGATATGCCTATTGAATTTTTCTTATTTACACATGATATGAAAAAATTAGATTTTCGTAATAAAGATATAAAAAATATAATACTAAAAAGAGTAATCAAACCTGTTTCACAATTACCTATGGAAAAAGTTTTAAGACGAAGACTTATTAATATTTCATTTTTATTTCCTAAAGAAGATTTAGAGAAACAAGTGACTGAATCTTTTTTGAAACTTAACAATTTCTTTCTTGAAGATATTTTTCTTCCAAAACGTCGTAGGGAATTTCGTATATTAAATCGTTTGAATTGTAAAAAACCGAAAAAAAAAAAAAACGTTGAAGATAATTTTCATTTTAATCAAAAAATTACTAAAAATATATATTTAGAGTCGAAAATAAAAATGAAACAAACTCTTTGGCCTAGTTATCGTCTAGAGGATCTTCTTTGCATGAATAGATATTGGTTTAATACGGCTGATGGAAGTCGTAATTCTATTTGGAGAATACGTATCTTTTGTTTATTTTAAAAAGTTGTAATTCTATTTTTAGAGTATTTTTTGCTTGACAAAAAAGTGTTATATTCAATATATTGATTGATAAAAGAAAAGGTAAAAACTTATATTTGAGTTGTTTTTATATAACAATTTGCTTTGAACTGTTCTTTTTCTATTTCTTTTTTTATTGTTTTGGATACTAAAATGTCTAGTATCCAAACATACTATCTCCCTCCCCCCTTTTTTGTGTTTATTAAATTAGATCAGAGCAACAGGAGTCGAACCTGCGACTTAAACACTCCGTGATATCAACGACCATCTAGATCAGGCTCCGTTTATTTTTTAATGAATCTATATCTAATTGGATATTTTTGTATTTTTATAATAAAAACAATTTTTCAATAGTTTTCTATTTATTTCTATTTAATATAGAAATAAGCCGCCATGGTGAAATAGGTAGACACGCTGCTCTTAGGAAGCAGTGCTTGAGCTTCTCGGTTCGAGTCCGAGTGGCGGCAAAACCTACTATTTAGTTCAACAGTTTAAATATGTTAGTTTTTTTTTAGTTAAGGAGGACCTATGTTATTTGTAACTTTAGAACAAATATTCAATCAATTCTATTTTTCTCTAATTTTAGTAATTGCTTTTATTTTTGGGGGAATCTTTTTTTACCCAGTAAAAGAACTAAGAATTTCTGGGAAAAGAGGCTTAATTTTTACTTTTTTTTGTTTAACGATAGTATTAATAATTCGTTGGTTTTCCTCAAGACATTTACCATTAAGTAATTTATATGAATCTTTAATATTTATCTCATGGAATTCATGTTTGATCCAGATTATTCTGGAAGTTTTAAATCCTAATATTCGTTGGTTGGGTGCAATTACAACACCAAGCGCTATGTTTACTCACGGGTTTGCTACTTTAGTTCTTCCTAAAGAAATGCAACAAACCGAAACGGTAGTACCTTCTTTACAAACTCATTGGTTAATGATGCATGTCATTATAATATTACTTGCATATATAATTCTTTTATGTGGATCTTTAGCTTCTATTGCTCTCTTAATTTTGAGTTCAAAGGAAAAATTTTCTTTATCTCTTTTTTTATGTTCAAATATTAGTGTAGAAAAAAAAGAGAAAAGTTATTTTCCTTTTTTAGTAGAAAATTTCCGTAAACTTCAACTAATTCAACAATTAGATCAATTGGGTTATTATACACTATTTATCGGTTTTATCCTTTTAACTATAGGTATTCTTTCAGGAGCAGTATGGGCTAACGAAGCTTGGGGATCTTATTGGAATTGGGACCCAAAAGAAATTTGGGCGTTAATAACATGGCTAATTTTTGCAATCTATATTCATATAAGATTGAATAAAGGGTGGAAAGGTAAAAAACCAGCGCTTGTAGCTTCTATTGGATTTTTGTTTGTTTGGATATGCTATTTTGGTGTCAATCTTTTAGGGATAGGTTTTCATAGTTATGGATGGTTCATTTATAATGGTTAAATGAAAAAGAAAGTAATCCAAGGTGAAAAAACATACATCTTTTTACATAGATGTTTTTTTCACCTTGGATAAACAAACTTTTTAAAGACTGTTTCTTTATAAGTTTTTACTTAATAAGCTAGTCCCATACTACGAGTGGTTTCGTTTTTTAAATAAACACGTACACTTAAAAAATCTGTTGGACAAGCAGATTCACATCTTTTACAACCTATGCAATCTTCTGTTCGTGGAGCAGAAGCTATTTGCTTAGCCTTACAACCGGTCCAAGGGACCATTTCTAAAACATCAGTAGGACATGCTCGTACACATTGCGTACAACCAATGCATGTATCATAAATTTTGACTGAATGAGCCATTTATTCTCCATATAATATTATATTTTATATAAATAATATTCTATTTTTTTTTTAATCATCTTTTAATAAAATTTTATCTCTTTATTTTTGTTGTTTTAATGACTTGAACCCTTGATATTTTGAATAGATATGATCGATAATCTTAAAATTACTAAGGATTTTTTTGAATTTCAATGCTTTTGCTCGCCAAAGCTTTTTGTTATTCCCAGATTTCCGTTTTTTTGGAACAGCCATTTTTTTGTTTTTGTTTTTTTAATAGATTTTGAATTTGAAAAAAATTCCTTATAAATTAAGTTGAAAACTTATGATAAACAAATTAGTTTGGTTTGGAACCAAGTTTCTTTTTATTGTATAAGTAAAGAAGAAGTCGCTTCCGTTTGATCAAAAGTTTCCGCAGACTCCTTTGGGAGGAATAGTCTTTTTTATGTGTCCCGAGGTGTCTACTGAGTTTTTGAACTCGATTGGTGAAAAACCATACTTGAGATTCGATGGATCCTCTCTTTTTCTCAGGAATGGAAGAGAAATGAATGTCAAAAGTATTGATCATAAAAACAAACTTGAATCAAAGGGAAAAGTGGAATAGAATCATTTCCTGTATGTCTCCAAGGATTATGAAATATGTTAGTGTTGACGTTCCGATGGATCTTCTTGTTTGTTAATTCTCACCAGAGTAGCCCGATCTAAGTTTTCTAAATTTTCATTCCGTCTTAGAGGACGGGTAATTAATTCAAGCACGTCTCTTGCATTGGAAAATCCATGAATCTGAGCAAAAGTAAATTCAATGGACCATTTTGTACTAATTCCTCTTGCCTCTAATGGGTTCGCGTGAGCCATTCCCGTGATGGCCAGGTCAGGTTGTAACTCCCGCATACGCCGTATTTGATTGGAATTGTCTGGTTTTTCCACAATTCGTGGTATTGGTATACACTTCTTTCTACAGGAATCACGTAAAAGTGCTAATTCAGCAGCTTGATATCTTTTATCCATATATGGAATGCCTATTTCATAAACGATCATTCCACATCTGATTAATAATCTTGCTAAAGAGACTTCTAGCAAGTTATCTCCCATGAAGAAGACGGATTTTCCCTGTACCAAATCAAGATAATCCTTGCAACTTTGCCAAATCTGTTCTTCTCTTTGCTCTAGACCCTGGGGTTCAATCTCCAAAACAGAACAAATCTTTTCAATCCAAGCCCGTGTCCCGTCCGGTCCAATCGGGAAAGGAGCTACAATTAATTCACAATTGTCCCGTCTTAGTAAAGTGGTTGCTGTACGGCTTAAAAAAGGGTTCACACCACAGACATAAACTCCTTTGCCCAAAGAAGGAAGATCTTTATACTTCTGCGCAGGTAACCAACCCGCTACTTGTATGGATTGCTGTCTTAATTCTATATTCAATTGAGAAGCAACGTTGGAAGGTAAAGATCCAAAAAGAACCAATGGAGGATGCTTTTTATAGTCTTCTACCAAATCGGTTGTTTTCAGAGTGGAATGTTTTCGTTCCCGAGAATCAAATTCTTGTTCTGGACAGCGATGTGCCATTGCAGCTAATACAGTATCTTCCCCTTGAGTAAAAGCATAATCCAAACCATTTGCTCTTGCCACTAGAATAGGTATTCCTATTTCATATTCCAGCTTTGGTGCCATACCTTCCAAATCCATTTTGATAATTTCTGTAGTACAAGTGCCTACCCATATGATAAAACTTGGATTCCTATCTTTTTGTATCTGAATACAAAGCCTTTTTAATTCTTCATAATCATTGAGATAAGCCGAGATATCTCCTTCTTCTAATTCTGCCATAGCATAGCGCGGTTCGGCAAAAATCATAACTCCTAACGCATTTTGTAGGAAATAACCACAAGTTTTTGTTCCTATTACCAAAAAGAAACTGTCTTCAATCTTGGTATATAACCAGGCTACACAGCTAATGGGGCAAAAAGTATGATAATTCCCCGTTTCACATTCGAAGGTTAGAGTTTCGGAGATTTGGACTGATATAGTAAGATTTTCGATTTTATACATAATTTTATCCAATTCATTTCAAATAATGCTAAATTCCATGAATTTTTCGGAATTTGGGTTCTTTTCTTGACCACTGGGTTTTCGATAAACATCAGAGAGTACGCGGAAGATTTCCCGATCTGGCATTTCTCTTGGTACAATACCTTCTGGTTGTGATAAGAGTTGATCTGCTATACTTAAATAATATTCACAAACGTAGTGAAGACATGGTTCAGATCCAACCATTTCAAATAAGGTTTTACCCCTCACTCTAGAAACTCGTATATGCTCAATAAGAGGTAGTACTTCTATTATAGGCATTGGGCAAGCTTCGACATATTTATTGATAAGATCGCGTTTATATGTACGATTTCCGACTAAACCAGCTAATCGGAGCAAATGCGTACGGGCTTTTTCTCTTATGGACGCGGTAATGCGATTGGCTGCAAATAATGCATCAAACCCGTTATCGACAATTATAATACAATAATTCGCATAATTCAAAGGCGCAGAAAACCCTCCACAAACTACATCGCCCAACACATCAAATAATATTACATCATATTGGTCAAATGCGTTTAATTCTTTCAACAACTTCACAGTTTCTCCTACCACATAGCCTCCACAGCCGGCACCTGCAGGTGGGCCACCCGCTTCCACACAATCTACTCCTCCGTAACCCTTATGAATCACATCCTCGTACCAAATATCCTCATAATGATAATGCTTAATTTGTAAAGTATCAATTATGGTAGGGATTAAAAATCCTGTCAGAGTAAAAGTACTATCGTGTTTGGGATCACACCCTATTTGTAACACTTTATTACCACGTCTTGATAAGGCTACTGATATATTACAACTAGTCGTTGATTTGCCGATTCCACCTTTTCCGTAAACTGCTATTTTCACCTTGGATTCCTTTATTTCCAATCTAGAATTTGCATGATTCTATCGTATCATATTATATTCTATTATATCATATTATATCATGGAATTTCAACCAAGTAAAGTCATTCTCTCTAGTAATCCTTGCAAACTTACCAAACTGATTAGCAATAGAAACAAACATTCTATCGTTGTCAACTTACCACCAAATTAACTAACATGTAATTATTTCAGAGAAATATTTGATGGATTGAGCATTTTCTTTTTTCCGAGAATGAAAAAGAAAGTCACCGTTTCTCGCTTGAGGATAAAGCCTTTAGAGAAAAAGGATCTCCCCAAGTAGGATTTGAACCTACGACTAAAATCGGTTAACAGCCGACCGCTCTACCACTGAGCTATTGGGGAACAAGGGTTCGTTCTCTGAACCGCTCAAAACTCTTGTTCACCAGCACGAACAATGAACTCCATGACTCTTGGAACTTTGTATTGTAGACACCTTTACGTTGATATTGATGTAACAA